ACTGCCGTTTATTTGCTGAATAGAGAGATCGGCTGAAAAAATCATAATGATACTTAGTAATAAAACACTAGGAAAAGCCCATATACGACGAATGCTTTTTGTTGCCGCTGGAACAAGGAGAAGCCCCAACCCTATTGCTATAGGAACTGGAAGGGGAACGAAAGGTATGATCCACGCATATTGATATGTATGCTCCATAATCAAATTAAACTTTTTTTTCTTAATTGTTTAATTGTTTCCGATTCACCAGCTCTTATATATTTCGAAAGTAGCAAACAAAAAAGAATAAAAAAATATAAATAAAATAAAGATATGAAAATTTAGTTATTTTTAAAAACTTTCATTTTATTCTTTCCAGTTTCCAGTTTAAATATTCAAATAAAGAAGTTATAGTTGGTCAAATGATAAGATTAAGTCAAAGTTATTACTTAATTAAATTAATATTATTAACTAAAATATTTATGAAGATACGGAATATTATATTTTATTTTCAACCACTAGATTATTACAATAATCTATATCCATACAAATAGAACAAGTAAAAAATAAATAAATTAAATATTAAATAAAGTACTTGATTCTGATATGGATCCTATAATCCACCAATAACTCAACCCGATAAACATAAAAAAAAGAGACCTCTTTATTTTACTTAATTTATTTATTCGGAATCATTAATTGGTTGTGAACTAGTTCATTGTGGAACTGGTTGAGTTGCTTATATTTCTTCCAATAAAACAACTTATGTTTGTGGTAAACTCTATAATATATGTCGATTTGTTATTCGTCACTTCAGCTTGGGCAGAACTGGAATAATAAAAAACGGGCTTTTTTTAATCACATACCGTTTAACCATTTAACCAATTAACTACCTATTTTTATAATTTATATTAGATATACTTTCTTGATCACTTACAATAAATAGAAAGAGTTTTACAGTCTAGTTTTATTAAATTAGGTAAGGGTTCTGAAGCTTTTTCGTTTTATTTTTTTTTTTTATTCGTAATTAATAAAATCAGATCAGATAAATCAGAAATAAATCATCAAAAAAGAAGAACGGGATATAAAATATAATATAAAATTTGAAGGGGCATGGGTTTAAAACGGAACTATCTAGTTACAACCCCTCAATTGCATAAGAGCTTAAACCGCACAAAAGGCCGTTGCATTGTTAAAACTAACATAACACCATCCCACACGACTAAGGTAATAATTATTGAACGTTCAAATTACTATTTGAACGATATTTTTTTAATGCTTCTTTAAAATATTGTATTGCATTGAATTGCCCCCTTCAACCTAGACGATTGAGGGTAACTAGGCTATTATGATTTCTAGCAAGCCGCTATGGTGAAATCGGTAGACACGCTGCTCTTAGGAAGCAGTGCTAGAGCATCTCGGTTCGAGTCCGAGTGGCGGCATCTTATAACAAATACTTTTAAAATACTAGTAAAATAAATACTAGAATAACTCCTATAATGTATAGAATTAAATTGCGGATTTCCATTCCATTGTTGGAGGACATCCTATTTTTTTAGGATTTTTTATGATATTTTTTACTTTAGAACATATATTAACTCACATTTCTTTGTCGATTGTTTCAATTGTAATTACGATTTATTTGATGAACTTATTAGTCAACCAAATCGTAGGATTATATGATTCGTCGGAAAAAGGGATGGTAGCCACTTTTTTATGTATAACAGGATTATTAGTTCTTCGTTGGATTTATTCAGGACATTTACCCTTAAGTGATTTATATGAATCATTAATGTTCCTTTCATGGAGTTTCTCCATTATTCATATGATTCCCTATTTTAGGAACCATAAAAATCATTTAAATGCAATAACTGCACCAAGTGCCATTTTTACCCAAGGATTTGCTACTTCGGGTCTTTTAACTAAAATGCATCAATCCACAATATTAGTACCTGCTCTACAATCACAGTGGTTAATGATGCACGTAAGTATGATGGTATTGAGCTATGCAGCTCTTTTGTGTGGATCATTATTATCAGTAGCTCTTTTAGTCATTACATTTCGAAAAAATATAGATATTTTTGGTAAATATAAAAGAAATCATTTACCGATTGGACCATTTTCCTTTGGCGAAATCCAACACGTGAATGAAATAAGCAATGTTTTACAAAACAATTGTTTTATTTCGTTTAGAAATTATCACAGGTATCGATTAATTCAGCAATTGGATTGTTGGAGTTCTCGTGTTATTAGTCTCGGGTTTATATTTTTAACCATAGGTATTCTTTCGGGAGCAGTATGGGCTAATGAAGCGTGGGGATCATATTGGAATTGGGACCCAAAGGAAACTTGGGCATTTATTACTTGGACAATATTCGCAATTTATTTACATACTAGAACAAATGCAAATTTGCAAGGCTCGAATTCTGCAATTGTGGCTTCTATGGGATTTTTTATAATTTGGATATGCTATTTTGGAGTAAATCTATTAGGAATAGGGCTACATAGTTATGGTTCATTCGCATTAACATCTAATTGAAGAAAAGGCCTTACGAATACAATACACAATACGTAGGAATAGCATATATAACGAGAGTTTGTGTGAGTTTTTGAGAACCGTTTGAATCAAGTAGTGATTCAAATGGTTCTCAAAAACTCATACAAAAGTATCGGATTACGCGATTACAATTAATTAAAAATTGTACTTAAAAGATTTTTAAGATAAATAAGTATTCTTTTTCTTTCTTTTTATATGCCTTATTGATGTTGATGAAAACTATCTATAAAAGTAATTAGATATAATAGCTTCTACCTTGTCAATTGATAGTGAGAGAACGAAATCCGGATAAATACCAATACCTATTACGGGTAGAAAGATACAGATTGAAACAAAAAGTTCTCGCGGTCCAGAATCCAAAAAATGAGAATTTTGGAAAAAAAATTGCTTGTATCCATAGAACATCTGACGTAACATAGATAATGAATAAATAGGAGTTAATATCATCCCAATTGCCGTTACAAAAGTTATTAGTATTTTTGGCATTAAAAGATATTTTTGGCTCGTAATTAGCCCCAAAAATACTACCAATTCAGCAACAAAACCACTCATTCCGGGCAATGCAAGAGAAGCCATCGAGAAGCTGCTGAACATTGTAAATATTTTTGGCATTGGGATAGCTATTCCTCCCATTTCGTCGAGATAAACAAGACGTATTCTATCGTAACTCGTTCCTGCCAAGAAAAAAAGTGCAGCACCAATAAATCCATGAGAAATCATTTGTAAAATGGCCCCGTTGAGCCCTGTATCAGTTAGGGAACCAATTCCTATAATTATGAAACCCATATGAGATACGGAGGAATAGGCAATTCTCTTTTTTAAATTGCGCTGACCGGGAGATGTTGAAGCTGCATAGATTATTTGAATTGCGCCTACTATCATTAACCAGGGAGAAAATATAGAATGCGCATGGGGTAATAATTCCATATTGATCCTAACCAACCCATATGCTCCCATTTTTAATAAGATTCCTGCTAAAAGCATACATGTACTGTAATGTGCTTCTCCGTGGGTATCTGGTAACCATGTATGTAGGGGTATAATCGGCAATTTGACAGCATAAGCAATAAGAAATCCAAAATAGAATATTATTTCCAATGCCATGGGATACGATTGATTGGCTGATGTTTCAAAATTTAATGTTGGTTCATTGAAACCATATAAACCCATACCCAGAACTCCCATTAAGAGAAAAATTGAACCCCCTGCGGTGTACAAAATAAATTTTGTAGCTGAGTACAAACGTTTCTTCCCCCCCCACATGGATAGAAGTAGGTAGACAGGAATTAATTCTAACTCCCACATGATAAAAAAAAGTAAAAGATCCCGAGAAGAAAATGATCCTATTTGACCGCTGTACATTGCTAACATGAGGAAATGGAACAATCTCGAATCTCGAGTAACCGGCCAAGCCGCTAAAGTAGCTAAAGTAGTGATGAATCCCGTGAGTAAAATGGGTCCTATGGAAAGTCCGTCTATTCCCAGTCTCCAGTGAAAGTCAAAAAAATTAATCAATTTATAATCCTGTTCTAATTGGATTAACGGATCGTCAAATTGGAAATGATAACAGAATGCATAGGCCGTTAGAAGCAGTTCTAATAGACATATACAAATAGTATACCATCTAATAACCTTATTTCCTCGATGAGGAAAAAAGAAAATGAAAGTACCCGCGAATATCGGCAAAACAACAATTATTGTTAACCAAGGAAAATCATTCGTGGTAAAGACAAGATACACTTTGACCAGAAAAACAAACCCGTGCTCGAAAGAAAATAATATAATTTATCGAGTACGGGTTTTTGTCGGTAAAGAAAAAAAAAATGGATTCAAGTGGAATTTTCTGGAACGTATCAATAAGCTAGACCCATGCTACGAGTTGTTTCATGCCATAAATAAACCCGGACACTCAAGAAATCCGTCGGACAAGCAGATTCACACCTTTTACAACCTACACAGTCTTCGGTTCTTGGGGCAGAAGCGATTTGCTTAGCTTTACACCCGTCCCAAGGTATCATTTCTAATACATCCGTGGGGCAGGCTCGTACACATTGAGTACACCCTATACACGTATCATAAATCTTTACTGAATGTGACATTGGATTTATAAAATTTTTTAACATCATAAATTTTCGATCTAGTAAAGTAGCAAATGAATTATATATTGTAGACACCAGACGAATCAATGCTTTAGATTTACCAGAATCAATCTGCTTCCGGATCTGTTCATGAAAGAGGGCCAAGATACTTTGATTTATTACGTTTTAGCAAACAGCACCATATGCTTATGTCGCATATACCAATTAAAATTGGAGGATGTTCTATATTTTTATTTATATGTAGATGATTACTACTATTTATTTATTCAACAAATTAGATTGATTGATACGAGTTGATTTTCTGTTACGATGAATCGATGAAATAATAGCTAATCCAATAGCTGCTTCAGCAGCTGCAATTGCTATAACAAAAATCGAGAAAACGTCTCCTTTTAATTGGCGACTATCAAATAAATCAGAAAATGTTACGAAATTTATATTAACTGCATTCAGTATAAGCTCAAGACACATAAGCGCTCGAACCATATTTCGACTTGTAATCAATCCATAGATACCGACGGATAATAAATAGGCACTCAAAACAAGTACATGCTCGAGCATCATTGACCAATTCCTCATCAATCTCGATTCGTTTCAATATGAACAACAATTCAACCTATTCAATTAACTAAAATAGAATCTAAAAAGTACGTAATAAAAGAAGGTATTGGTAATAGATAATAGATCTAACTAAGATCATTTACATTTTTTTCATTTTAGACATGAACAATAAATAAATAGAATTTAAAGAAAAGAACAAGCCCTTATTAGTATTAGTTAAATTAATTAGTATTAGTTAAATTAGTAGAATTTAATTAATATTACTAAGTATTTAGTATTGCCGAGCCATAGCAATTGCACCTATCAAGGCAACTAAAAGAATTATCGAAATAAGTTCAAATGGAAGAAAAAAATCTGTTGATAAATGAATCCCAATTTGTTGACCATTATTTATCAAGTCCTGCTCTATAATCTGGTTTGACCTTGTAGTCCAAAGAATCCCGTACCATGACGTATCTGGGATAGTAGTAATTAGTGAAACAAAAATACTTGTACAAACGAGCGAAGTGACTCCATCTCCAACAGCCCAAAGACGGAAATCATTGTAATATTCTGAACCATTCATAAACATCACGGCAAATACAATTAATACATTTATTGCTCCCACATAAATAAGGAGCTGCGCCGCAGCTACAAAATGGGAGTTCGATGGAATATGGAATAAGGATGTACAAACAAGAACCAATCCCAATGAAAAAGCAGAAAAAATTGGATTGGTAAGTAATACCACTCCTAAACCTCCCACTATAAGACCCAATCCCAAAAAAATTAAAAGAAAATCATGTATTGGTCCAGGTAAATCCATTCTATGTAAAATAAGAGATAAATTAAGTCGAAATTTTTCATGATCCTATTGACCAAACCAGGAAAAAAAGAAGTTACCCTATTTTTTTGATACGCTCCTAAACCTAATGGGGTTTGGGTTGATATAGATACACTTATTAATTGAATGATAGATACTATTTATCTATCCGTTTCTCTATCCGAAAGTTTCGTTCGAAATTGAATTTATTGATTATTAATTTTATTAGTATTATATTATTATTATTCAATTAAAAAATTATTATATATAATATATATTATATATAATAATCCATTTTCAATCCAAAGCAAATCATTATTCTCACCACCCCATAGTTCGGATTTTTAGTTATTGACTAATAAAAATGAAAGAAGTTTCGCTCCTTTAGATCAAAACTAAATCTTAGTAATTGGTAATTGTTCTTGAATCAAGTGGTTTACCCGTGTCTTTTTTGATTTGAGTCGAATTCATAATTGTTCGAATTGTGTAATCTCCAATTACTGACATTGGCAACCGTCCTAAAGCAATTTGATTATAATTCAACTCGTGACGATCATAAGTAGAAAGTTCATATTCTTCAGTCATGGATAAACAATTCGTTGGACAATATTCAACGCAGTTACCACAAAATATACAGATTCCGAAATCAATACTGTAATTAAGCAAGCGTTTCTTTCTAATATCAGTTTCCAATTTCCAATCAACAACGGGTAGATCTATAGGGCATACCCGAACACATACTTCACAAGCAATGCATTTATCAAATTCAAAGTGGATTCGACCGCGGAAACGCTCTGATGTGATCAATTTTTCATAAGGATATTGAATAGTTACAGGTAAACGATTCGCATGGGATAGGGTAATCATAAAACTTTGACCGATATACCTTGCAGCCCGTACTGTTTGTTGGCCATAATTGATGAACCCAGTTACCATGGGGAACATATCTTGAATATTTATGAATAATTTGATGTTTCTTTCTCTTGTTTGAGAGAAGCTATGAATCTAGAATATCCTGTGCCTTTACAGTGAAAAGAGTTGGGGAGAAGTTGTCAATAATAGATTACCTAAAGAAATAGGTAAAAGGAATTTCCACCCAAGATTTAATAGTTGGTCCATTCTCATCCTAGGTAAAGTCCATCTTGTTGTGATAGGAATGAACAGGAACAAATAAGCTTTAGCTAATGTAATAAAGATACCAATTGTCGTTCCAAAGACTCCACCCACTTCATTTATTCCGAAAAGCGGGGGAATTAATATGTACGGAATAGAGAGATTCCACCCTCCCAAGTAAAGAACTGTTACAAATAATGAAGAAACTAGTAGATTTAGATAGGAAGCAACGTAAAATAAACCAAATTTTATGCCTGAATATTCGGTTTGATAACCTGCTACTAATTCTTCTTCTGCTTCTGGTAAATCAAAAGGTAGTCTTTCGCACTCTGCTAGGGAAGAAATTAAAAAAACAGTAAACCCTATAGGTTGGCGCCACAGATTCCAACCCCAAAAACCATATTTTGACTGCGCCTCAACTATATCAACTGTACTTGAACTATTAGATAATCATAGTCGGTGATAACATAACTATTCCCATCGCTATTACAAAACCGTACATGAGACTTAAGCTTCATACGGCTCCTCAATGGCCAGAAATAAATCTAAGGACCGGTTCGGTATTATTTCGATATACTTGTCTTGTAGGGTAGGTAGAGTGAAGATACATCGGAGAGTCACAAATTAGACCAATGCAATTCTGTCTGCTATAATAAAAAAAAAATGCTTCTGAATTGATCTCATCCTTTAGAATTTTCTTTTTTGCATTGCAATTACATTAATTTATTTCATTAATATTCTATTCTTCTTTCTCACAAAAAAGGACTCTAAAAAAAAATTTAATATTAATAAAGGATTACTTCGTTCCCGATAGTAATTTGTTTAATCAGTGGGTAGGAGCATACTCTGGATCGGGATCATGAGGAAGTACTGCTTGATCATTTCTACCAACTTAAAGCCCCATTAGGATTCCTTTTATTTATGCAGAAATATCCTCTTGGATAATTTACTTACATTATCTCCATTACTAATCCTTTGTGCACCTTGGTATTCCTACCCGCCCACTAATTTTTGTTCGATCCCCGGTATGGTAATACATACAATAAATAGTAATAAAAACTCCATACAGCCGATCTTTTGTACCCGCTTCAAACTATGATATGATGGCTAATCAACCAATCTTGGGGTAATCCGTTTCTACTGTTTATATTTACGTTCGCTTAACTCTTGTACCTAGGGAATGAGACTCAACCTTTTTACTGCCAATTTCTAAGCTGTTTTGTTTCACTCATATAACTATCTGGTTTAATTCATCGCCCCGAATGATGAATAAAAAAATGAGGATATCTATTCAATACATTCAACCTTTTTTACTAGAACGAAAATCGATCGGTAAAAAAAAAGTACATGTCCCAACGAATCGCACGTAGAGATATTGATAGCACGCATGGAGTTAGTGGTATTTCATAACTAATCGATTGAGCAGCAGCTCGTAGACCACCTAAAAAGGAATATTTATTATTCGATCCATATCCTGACATAAGAAGTCCAATAGGAGCAATACTGGAAATGGCAATCCATAAAAAAACCCCTATACTGAGATCGGCTAAAACAAGGTGATAGCCAAAAGGAATTACTGAATAACTTAGTAAAATGGATATGACCGCTATAGATGGTCCGATACTGAATAAACTAATATCTCCTCTAGATGGTAGAAGATCCTCTTTCAAAAGTAGTTTGGTACCATCTGCTAGAGCTTGAAGAATTCCCAAAGGACCCGCGTATTCCGGTCCAATACGTTGTTGTACCCCTGCGGATATTTGTCTTTCTAACCACACAATAACTAGTACCCCTATTATGATTCCCAATACAGGAGTAAAAATAGGAACAAGTAACCATATGAGCCCATAAACCTCTTGTAAGGATTCCAGTCTGGAAAAAGAATTGATAGCTTGGACTTTTGTTGTATCAATTATCATTTCAACGATCAACTTCTCCCATAATAATATCTATACTACCTAGTATTGTCATAATATCGGCCAATTTCATTCTTTTAACTAGCTGAGGAAGAATTTGCAAATTGATAAAACCGGGTGGACGTATTTTCCATCTCCAGGGAAAAACACTCCGATCGCCTATCAAAAAAATTCCCAACTCCCCTTTTGGGGCTTCCACTCTTACATAAAGTTCTTGTTTAGACAATTCAAAAGTGGGCGAAGGTTTTTTACTAATAAATCGATAATCAAAATCATTCCATTCGGAATCTTTTGTTCTATCAAAGCGCCGTACCTCTAAATTCTCATAGGGCCCCCCTGGAATTCCTTCCAGAGCCTGTTGAATAATTTTTATTGATTCCGTCATTTCACTGATTCGGACTAAATAACGAGCTAATGAATCTCCTTCTTTTTGCCATTGTACTTCCCAATCAAATTCATCGTAACACTCATAATGATCGACTTTACGAAGATCCCATTGAATTCCGGAAGCTCGTAGCATTGGTCCCGATAAACCCCAATTTATTGCTTCCTCTCCACCAATAATGCCCACCCCTTCAACTCGTTCCAAAAAAATGGGATTACGCGTAATAAGCTTTTGATATTCAGTAACCCCTGTTAAAAAATAATCACAGAAATCCAAACATTTATCTATCCAGCCATAAGGGAGATCAGCAGCTACCCCCCCTATACGGAAATAATTATGCATCATCCGCATACCTGTGGCAGATTCGAATAGGTCATATATCAACTCCCTCTCTCGTAAAATATAGAAGAAAGGAGTCTGCGCGCCGATATCCGCCATAAACGGTCCGAGCCATAACAAATGAGAAGCTATACGACTCAGTTCTAGCATAATTACTCTAATATAGCTCGCTCTTTTCGGTACTTGAATATTTCCCAACTGTTCTGGTCCATTTACCGTTATTGCCTCTGTAAACATAGTAGCTAAATAATCCCAGCGTGTTACATAAGGAAGATATTGTATAATTGTTCGATTTTCCGCAATTTTTTCCATTCCTCTGTGTAAATAACCCAATATGGGTTCACAGTCAATAACATCTTCCCCATCTAGAGTAACGATGAGTCGAAGAACACCATGCATTGATGGGTGGTGAGGACCCATATTGACTATCATGAGGTCTTTTCTTGTAGTTGGTACAATCATATATTTTTTCCCCGATTCATTTCATTACATTATTCCACGAATTGCTCAAAACGAAATGAAGTTCATCAAAATTTTAAAATATAATAAAATAAATCATATAAATAAAAAAGTATAATATAAATATATGAATCAAATAATTAAAAACTCATGTTCAAATTAACTTAACGAGTTTTTAGCTCCCGAATATCCAATTTACTAATTAACTCTTTATAACGTACTCTATTTTTCTTTGACAAATAAGCCAGCAGCCGTTGACGTTTTCCCAGAATTTTCCGTAGACCTCTCTGAGATAAATAGTCTTTTCTGTGCAATTCCAAATGGGAAGTAAGTCTACGTATCTTATTGGTGAAACTAAATACTTGAAATTCAACAGACCCCTTATTTTCTTCTTTTTCTTCTTGCGAAATAACTGAAATGAATAAATTTTTTACCATAAAAAGAATTCTTCTTCCCTTTTTCTTTATTTTTTTACAGATATGGATTTTACTGATCAGTAATAATAATGCCAGTCATTTGAATTTGTTATACACAATAATCTGGATTTATTCATATAATTCTTTTTTTTTTTTCAATGCAATTAATCAATAAAATTTTCAATTTTGTGGGGATATGGATACAAAAGGGCGGTCCATTTCTAACCCACAAAAAAGAAGGGTTGGGGCCTAAGAAGATTATAACGATTCATTACTAGATATAATTGCTAAGCTACGATAAGGTCATTGAATTAGTATCATGTACCAGAATGTAATATAACACAAGGCAAGGCGTGTGTTTATTTGTTTGTCTTCATATACCATACCGAATATGCCACTTGATCCATGGAAATGTAACATCAACCAATTATCAATCGTGGATACATATGTATCCTTGACATACTGAAACGACTACCATTATTGGTATCAAACCAATAACGATTCATACAAGCTAAATCTTCTAATCGATAATTGGGCCAAAGAAAACTTTTTAACTTACTCAATTTATTTGTATCTACATCAAGATGCTTATCCTCATAAAAAAATTGACCACAGTTCCTTGCATTTTTCCCATTGCAAAATACCCGGTTTTTATCCAAAACATTGAAATTTCTTGAATTTAAACAAATTTTTATTCTCAATTCTCTACGACGTCTAGGAGATAAAATATTTTCAGGAACAATAAAATCATAATGATTTTCGTCTCTATTACCAAACAACTTTTCATGTCGTGCAATGGATTCATTAAGACCATGGGTATCAACATTTATTTTTTCTTGGCATCTTCGATTAGTTTGGTACTTACTCTTATGGACCCGTGAAACAGCTATGGTTTGGTGCATGATAAATTGTCCATCCCATTTTATGGATAACCGGGCTGGTTCAATAATCAACAGTCCCCTTTTTAGCAATTTTGCAAGAGTTATAGCCTTCGGAATCAGCATTACATCCAGACTCATTTCATCTCTTTGAATAGAGGATATAGCCATTTCCTTTGGATTTCTCAATCTAAGGAGTAGACAATATACCTTGACATTATTGATTATTTTTTGGTTAAAAGCATTATTCCATTTCAATTGAAAAAGAAAATATCTTTTCAGGAAGAAATCCAATTCCGCTGCTATGTTGCTCTTAGATTTTTTTTTATTTCTGCGTTTTTGAATGTCTGATCCCCCATAATCTTCTTTAACATCTTTTTGTTTTTTTGATGGATCAGATCTAAGATTCTTTTGGTTTTGTGCATATGATCTAAGATCTCCTTGCACTGGATGCCGTTTTTTTCTATTCTCTAATTCAAGAGATTTTTTTTTCTTTTTATTGATTTTTTTATTTTCACTAATATTTATATAAAAAGAAATTTTTTTTAATTTTAAAAGAAGTAAATTGATTGGTATGATCCACGGTTGAATCTTATATGCATCATAAAGTAACGCAAATTCTGGGAAAAACCAAAGTTCCAGATTAGATATCGGCCAATTTAGTATTTCTTCATTCATTCCCATCCAGTCAAAAGATGCTTTTGTTTGATTGGCTGGGTTGATTTGTTTATGAATTGCGAGGTTAAAAAGATCCTTCTTATCAATTTTATTTTTATAAATTATTTTATAATAATTAATCCGAGTCTTAGTATTTTTATTAATGTTGGCGCGGGCCCCGATGTCTATATTTGTCCATTCCTCAATATCGATCTTTTTTCTAAGACAAAAATTAAGAGTTCTCCAATCAAAATATTTTCTATCCGGATTTTTATCTCTATCAAAAATATAACCTTCTCGTAGATAATTACTAAGATCTATATCTCCTGAAAAATAAAAAAATTCAGGATTATATGTATTATTGAAATAATTATAGGGAATACCTTGGGCCTCTTTTACTTGTAATGGCGGCCCACAAATATATGAACCCTTCTTATCTTCATAATGAATATATTTATTTGATAAAAGAGCATATTTGTAGTTTTTTAATTTATCTTTTTGACTCGTTAATGAATTTTCTTCATAATAGTTTTGTTTCTCGTAATGAATTAATTGGTCTTTTGAATCAAAATTTGTTGAGTTTCTATTTTGAACCATAAAAATTTGATTGATTCCATTTCTCCATTTTTGCGGTACTAATCTAGACCACCTAGTCTGAGATAAATCGTATTGATAGTGATCATTACCCATTAACCAGCTTTTCCATTCATTCATTCCAAAACCGTGAAGTTTCTTATGCTTTGATTCGGAATGAAATATTCCCTGTGTTCCAAAAAAATATTTTATTCTATCCTTAATAAAAGGAATTGTTTCGTGATATTGAAATACGGATTTCAAGCGATGCTTATTAATAACTTGGTTTTGTGATAATTTATAAAATACGTATGCCTGTGACAAGGAAGAGAGGTCACAAAAAATCTGCGAATTGTTATTACTAATATTAGAGTTAGAAATCGACTTTTTTATATTCGAAAAAAAATGAATTTTATTTGTTTCATCATTGTAACTGTATTTATCAGTAATTTGTTTTTTTGATTTAATGAAAACTTTTACATTGATTCTAAGAATGTTAATGATATGTAAAAAGATATCCATGTATAGCCTTTCAATAAAAAATTTCATAAAATAGTGACATTTACGTATTAGTCGGGCACTTATTTTTTTTAATATCTGCCAAATCTTTTTCGGCGATTCTAATCGTTTATCATCACAACTTGTTTCGGTAGGACTAATGTTTACATCCGTAGTTATCAATATGTTTTTCTTGTCTTTTGTGATTTTTTCGATTTGGTTTCTGATTGTACTTGTCCTATCATCCAGATCCTTCATTTTTTTTTCTGTCAGTGAATAATTTGTCCAATCCATGGATCTAATTCGAATGGACGATTCATGAATCATCTGATTACTTATTAGAAAATTTTTTTTATTTATATTTCTATTCGATTCATATACTTCTCTCAATCCAAATAATGGAATTGGACTTACTTTTGCAAGCTCTTTCATTATTATTTTTATAAATTGAACTATTTTTATAACCCATCTTGTTCTTTCTTTTGATACCTTTAGAAACCTTTTTGTTCTTTCTTGTTTAATTTTTAGAGCTAGAAAACTTTTTTTTTTTACTTTTTTAAGTTTTTTTTCAAGCTGTTTCCAAATAGGTTCAAAAAAGGAAGGTCGTTTTCGGGGAGAACCAAAAGGCAGTTCGGTTTCCATTCCCCAAACTGTTAAAAAACAAAAATAATATTTTTTCCCTTTCTTTTTCGTTGAATCTCTATGATGGGATTGTAGCTTAGATCTGTGCCACGGTTTCAGACAGAAAGGAAATAGGATCTTTATCTGAATACCGTCGGTTAACCAATTTTTCGGAAATTCTGTTTCTGATAATTGAACGCCATTATAGGTGCATTTAACATGCATTTCTTTATTCCACTCTTCCAAATCCTCGTACCACTCGGGTGATTGAAATAATAGCACACGCCCAACATTTTTGGCTATTATCAACGAGGGCAATACTATATATTTTCGAAGAATTGATTGAGTTACTAACACGGAACCTCTTATTGTTTGAGCAAATAGAATAGTATCCCAAGTTTCTGCTATTGTTATACGTTCATTTTCCTTTTTTTTTTTATCCTTTTCTTTTTCTTTCGCCTCTTCCTCTTCAGAATCGGAAATTTTTAATTCCGCGCCCCTCCCCATCCAATTCCTAAAAATGAAATTAAACATTTTGGAGATATCAAAAGAAAAAAAAAAAGTTTTGTCTATTATGTCCAAAAAAAGCGGGGAGTGCACAGTTGTTTGAAACAGTTTCCAAGTAACTGTTTTACGTCTTTGAGCACGCATGGAGCCTTTTATTATCTCTCGACGAAAATCCGATTGTTGCGAATAACGTATCAAAGCCACCTCGTCTCCTTGATCGCGATTACTAGTAGTATTGGGTTTTTTATTCGTTTCGTTATCAGTAAAAATTACTACACGTTTGGCTTTTCGTGAACAAATACCACGATCCTCGGTTGGTTCTTCTTCTTCGTTTTCCTCTTCTTCCAAATAGTCAATCAATTTGTATGACCATCGCGGGACCTTTTTCTTTATTTCATTTATTTTGATTCCAATAGATTTTTTTCTAATCGTTTGATCATTGGAATATGCTGTAATTGCATCGAATAAATATTTCGATTGATTCAAAAAATCAATCCTTTCTTGTTCTGAAAATAAAAAAAGCTCATTAAAAATTAAATTAGGAGTTGATTCCCCATCAAATTGACTTATAGAGGTCCATAAATGGCCAATATCCGTCAATAATGACTTTATATCAAATGTATCTATTTTTTGTTCAAAT